TTTAGCAACTGCACCGGCAAATAATAGAGCAGCACACAAAGTAACAAAAAGAGAATTGACTTCATTATTATGAATCAAGTTATTCAATATTTCGAATAAATCCCGAAATTCAAAACTACCTGTTATCCAATAAAAACCTAAAATTCCTAATAATAAACCAAAATCCCCTACACGATTAGTTACAAACGCCTTTTGACAAGCATTTGCCGCAGGAGGTCGTGTGAACCAAAACCCTATTAATAGATAGGAACACATTCCAACCAATTCCCAAAAAATATAAATTTGTATCAAATTCGAACTAGTAACTAATCCCAACATGGAAGTACTGAAAAAACTCATATAAGCAAAAAATCTCAAGTATCCTTGATCGTGAGTCATATAATTATCACTATAAATAATAACCATAATTCCAACAGTAGTGATTAACATTAACATAATAGAAGTAAGTGGATCGATCAAGTAGCCAAATTCTAAAGAAAAATCATTTTCGAGGGTCCAAGACCATACATATTGATAGATAGAACTCCTATTTATTTGCTGAATAGACAGATTTGTTGAAAAAATCATGACTATACTTAACAATAAAATACTCGGAAAAGCCCACATACGACGAAGATTTTTTGTTGCTGTCGGAAAAAGAAGAAGTCCCAGTCCTATTAACATAGGAACTGGAAGTGGAACGAAAGGTATAATCCACGCATATTGATATGTCTGTTCCATAAAAAAAGTTTTTTAATTCTTAATTAATATTAATTGTTTCCGATTCACCGGACTTTAGAAAGGAGTCAAAAAAAAATGAAGATATGCACTAACTTAAACTAACTTAAATAGAATTTTGGAATTTTTATTTCTTTTTACTTATTCTTTCTGAGTTTCTGCTAAATACTTTTAATATTCAAATCAAGAAGTTCCAATTGGTCAAATCATATGAAAGAAAGAAATTAATTATCAGTCTCCTTTGAATTTTCAAAATTCAAGTCAAATTAGACATATTTTTCCGAGTTTGACAAGTTACTAAAAATATTCTTCTTTTTTTTTTCTATTTTTAGTAATTAGTAATATTTTTTATGCGATTTTCGCATATCTTTCACCCATCTTATCTATTCTTTTAGATTTTTTATTGAACAATAGATGTCTTTCACATTCAGCTATACCAATGAGTAATCTCTTAATTTTTATTTAAATGGCAGTTCCAAAAAAACGTACTTCTGCATCAAAAAAGCGTATTCGTAAAAATTTTTGGAAAAGGAAGGGGTATTGGGCAGCGTTAAAAGCGATTTCCTTAGGGAAATCTCTTTCTACCGGGAATTCTAAAAGTTTTTTTGTGCGACAAACAAATAAAATAAGTAATAAAACATAACACGTTGGAATAATCTAAATCGGCTTGACTCAAAAATTGACCCATTTCCTATTGAGTTAATCAATAGGAAATGGAATTCGTTCCGCTCTTAGAATATGTAGAATAAGAATTCTTCTGTTTACCTTACCGAATTCAAAAAAAAAAAGAATACTTTCTTTTTGTTGACAAAAAAACACAAGATACTCAATTTTCTTTTTAGTCTATTTTCTCATTTCCAAGGTGGGGAGTCTTTTTTCCCCCTCAACCTATTTGTAATATAAGGTTTTCTTTTTTGTACAACTTTCTTACTTTTCTAAATTCCTATATATAGACCCCATATTACCTCTCGCCATCAATCCACGTAAAAACACTTAGTGAAGATATTCTGGATAAATATGTGTCAATTTTGAATGATCAAAAATAGGTTCTTTTTTTTTCATTGAAAAAAATTGATTTTTTGGTTTCACTTTTTTGAAATCAAATAAATCAAAAACAGTTCATTAAAACAAAAAATGTTTTTTGGAGGGTTCTATCCCTTAATTCAAAGTAGGACTATCTAGTTTTACATAGAGTTCAAGTCGAGGAGAGTGTAAAATACACAATAAAACTAAGATCCTAAATAAAAATTCAAATAATGAACCTTCAAATATCTATTTGAAAGAATTTTTATTCATCAATTTGAATCTTTCCTAAAAAATATTGCACCCAATTGAATTCTTAAATCTAGACGATTGCTTATTCATAGGCTATTATGAGTTCAAGACAAGCCGCTATGGTGAAATTGGTAGACACGCTGCTCTTAGGAAGCAGTGCTAGAGCATCTCGGTTCGAGTCCGAGTGGCGGCATGTCATCTATTTAAAAAGTAAATAGATCTTATAATGAATTCAATTCCCGATTTTTTTTATAAAAAAAGGACTCCTTCTATTTTATTTTTATGATATTTTCAACCTTAGAGCATATATTAACTCATATTTCTTTTTCGATCGTTTCAATTAGAATTACAATTCATTTGATAACCTTTTTAGTCGATGAAATCGTAAAACTATATGATTCATCCGAAAAGGGCATGATAATGGCTTTTTTCTGTATAACAGGATTATTAATTACTCGTTGGATTTATTCGGGACATTTTCCACTAAGTGATTTATATGAATCGTTAA